CTATGTTACGCCAGATGTTCTATGGATACAAGATATTTAATGTTCCAAACTCTTATTTTTTTGATTCTGGACCACGAGAGTTATTTATTTCGATTTGTATTTTTTTACCCGTACTAGGTATTGGTATGTACCCCGATTTCGTTTTTTCACTATCACTTGAAAAGGTTGAAGTTATTTTATCTAATTCTTTTTCTAGATAGTTTTGATGAATAAAAAAAAAAAAGAAAACTAAAAAAACAATCTTATCATTTTTTTTTAATGTTCGTTGTCCAATGACAACAAAGAAGGCTTTTTCTTACTTTTTTACGTTAAGTCAAAAAATGAATTTAAACTGGCGAAAACCCGGTCAATCAAATATTGTAGTGATTGACCGGGTTTTCGCCAGTTTACACAAACTTTTTTTATCTGATATGCGCTGTACACTTTTCTATTCCTATTCGTAAGAACTCCTTTTTGACTTCAATTAGATGTTAATATAAATGAACCATAACTATGTAGTCCTATTCCTAATAGATTGACCCCAAAATAGCATATCCAAATTATAAGAAATCCAATAGACGCCACAATTGCTGAATTTGTACCCTTCCATTTTATATTTGTTCTAGTATGTAAATAAATCGCGAATATAATCCAAGTAATAAAAGCCCAAGTTTCTTTTGGGTCCCAACTCCAATAGGATCCCCATGCTTCGTTAGCCCATACTGCTCCAGAAAGAATTCCTATGGTTAAAAAGACAAATCCTAGACTAATAACCCGATAACTCCAATAATCCAATTGTTGAATCAATTGTGACTTGTAATAATTCTTTGGAGAAAAAAAAGAAGTATTTTGTAAAACATTACTTCGTTCATTCATATAGTCGATTTCACCAAAGAAAAATGACTCATTTAAATTTACTAAATGATTATTCGTAGAAAAAAACTTTCTCTTTTTTCTAACTGTAATGACTAAAAGTGATACTGATAATAATGATCCACATAAAAGAGCTGCATAGCCTAATATCATCATACTTACGTGCATTATTAACCACTCGGATTGGAGAGCAGGTACTAATATTTTGGATTCGTGTATTTCAGTTAAAAGACCTGAAGTAGCAAAGCCCTGGGTAAAAATAGCACTTGGTCCAATTATTGTGCTTAGAAGATTTTGATTTTTTTTGAAATACGGGACTATATGAATCAGGGAAAAACTCCATGAAAGGAAGATTAATGATTCATATAAATCACTTAGTGGAAAATGTCCCGAATAAACCCAACGAGTAACTAATAATCCTGTTATACAGGAAAAAGTCATTATCATCCCCTTTTCGGATGAATCATATAGTTTTACGATTTCATCGACTAAAAAAGTTATGAAATGAATTGTAATTACAATTGAAACAATCGAAAAAGAAATATGAGTTAATATATGCTCTAAAGTTGAAAATATCATAAATTTTTTTTAAGGAGTCCCATAATTATAAAAAGGAAATCGGAAATTGAATTCATTTTCATTATAGGATCTATTTACTTTTTTTAGGAGATGACATGCCGCCACTCGGACTCGAACCGAGATGCTCTAGCACTGCTTCCTAAGAGCAGCGTGTCTACCAATTTCACCATAGCGGCTTGTCTTGAATTCATAATACCCTATGAATAAGCAATCGTCTAGATTTAAGAATTAAATTGTTGCAATATTTTTTTAGGAAAGATTCAAATTGATGAATAAAAATTCGTTCAAATAGGTATTTGAAGGTTCATTATTTGAATTTAGGGTCTTAGTTTTAGTGTGTATTTTAGACTCTCCTGGACTTGAACTCTTGGAAAACTAGATAGTCCAACTATGAATTAAGGGATAGAACCCCCCCCAAAAAAAAAACATTTTTGTTTTGTTTTAATGAACTGTTTTTGATTTATTTGATTTCAAACATCGAAACCAAAAAATCCATTTTATCAATGAACAAAAAAATTTTGGATCAGTAAAAATTGACACATATTTATCCAAAAAAATTTGTTAAGTGTTTTTGAGTGGATTGATGGCAATAAATATATGGGAGTCTATATAGGAATTCATAGAAAATCCAAAAAGAAGAAAGTTGCACAAAAAGGTTTAGAATTTTAATCAATTAGTTTCAATGATTTTGATTTTTTACTCGCCTTTCTATAGAGAAAACGTGGATCTAGAGAAAAAAGAAAACCTTATCTTATATTATTGCTTATATTATTGTAAGAAACAGGCTGATGGGGAAAATAATACTCCCCACCTTGGAAATGAGAAAACATACTAAAAAGACAATTACGTATCTTATGTTTTCAAAAAAAAAGGATTCTTTTTTTTTTTTTTGAATTCAGTACGGTAAAGAGAAAAATCCTTATTCTAATTCTAAGAGCGAAACAAATTCCATTTCCTATTGATTAACTCAACAGGGAATGGAAAGCGGGAATTTTATTTTCGAAACGAAATGAGTCAATTTTTGAGTCAAGCCGATTCAGATTATTGTAACATGTTATGTTTTATTACT